AATAAACGCTCAATACCCGAGTAGGCTTTTAAAGTTGATAATGCTTTCTGGGTGATCTCAAACTTTGCAATTGTTATCCTGTCCAAAAAAATCTCGGAACTTTTTACGTACAAAGAATTTACTTGTTACTAATATAATCCAACCCGCCTTCTTCTTCTTTTTCTTTAGATCTACTTTTTTCACTCCGATAGTATCAGAAATCGAATCAATGCATAGGAAATGAATGCATTGTCATACTATTAAGTTTACTGAAATACATATGATATAATTAAGACTATATTACATCACTTATTTTACTGGATCTTACGGAGCCTGTTCATGCAGAATATAATCGAGTCTGATCATAGAAAAGATTCTCTTCAAGTAAAACCAGCCTACCCTCTCTGTAAGAGCCTTTTGCTTGGTGGTTGGAAAAAAGACACATTTAATTAAATTAATTGTAAATTCAAATGTGGCAGATAAGATAAAGTCATATATCTGCGTGGCCAAAAAAATAGTTCAAGTCACACACTCCCATAATCCATTTTTTCTTCGGAAAGTTCCCTTCAACTATTCGTACGTGTATGTAAAAAAATTCAATTTTTGTTAAGTTGAAGGGAAATATCCAAATACATGTCTTATTCTTTATAAATAATCCATATTTGTAGCAATGAAATAAATTCCTCCCCAAAATCAAAAATGATTGTGATTACAAATATCTATGATCCATATTCGCTATAAAGGACCAGAAATGCCTTGCTTACGTATCATTGAAAAGTGCATTAACATAAATACAGCAGTAAGAAGGGGTAATACAAAAGTATGCAAACTATAAAAACGAGTTAAAGTAGATTGTCCCACACTGGAACTTCCGCGTAATAACTCTACCACAGACGATCCTATTCCAGGAATAGCGTCGGGTACGCCTGTTACAATTTTGACTGCCCAATAACCAATTTGATCCCAAGGTAAGGAATAACCGGTTACACCAAAAGATGCAGTCAATACACCCAAAACTACACCCGTAACCCAAGTTAATTCGCGAGGTTTTTTAAAACCACCTGTGAGATACACACGAAATACGTGTAGGATCATCATTAAGACCATCATACTTGCCGACCATCGATGAACGGATCGGATTAACCAACCAAAGTTAGCTTCAGTCATTATATATTGAACAGAAGCAAAAGCTTCAGTAACGGTCGGACGATAATAAAAAGTCATAGCAAATCCCGTTGCTACTTGGACTAAAAAACAAGTAAGTGTAATTCCTCCTAAACAATAAAATATATTCACATGAGGCGGAACATATTTACTGGTTATATCATCGGCAATCGCCTGAATTTCAAGACGTTCTTCGAACCAATCATAGACTTTATTGAGATAGGTAAACCAATGGAACCCCCCCTGAGAACCGTATATGAGAATTTCATCTCGTACGGCTCAAACAAAAATACCCAAATACTGATTGTAACAAAAACAGATATGTGTAATAGAAAGTTTGAAACTTCTTTATTTAACCCTATGATTCTAATTTTCTCTGACGATAAGAAAAAATAGAGATCCGAAAGCTATTCTTTTTGGTTATAATGCCAAAATCTCAAGTCGGCTCCCTCGTCTTTATCTTGATCTTTTAAGGCCTCTTGAATATTCTACTATTTACTTACTTCATTTTTTTATTATGTATAATGTGATTTTACTGCTGTCTTCTTTATTATTATTGAATTTGGATTATTGATAGGAATTCTCTTGTTAGGACCCTATGAATCAATTAAAAAAACATGAGATTCATACTATAACCACGATGATTTTAAAAAACCTTTAATCGAAGTCCAAAAATTCCCTGAGTAAGAACTGCTGGATCATCACTTATTCAATGAATAGATATAATGAAAAAAAAATTCAAGGAAACGTTTGTCCTTTGATCAAAATAAAGATAAGCTCCGGAAGCTTGAAAGAATGAAAATTATTCCATTTATTTTTACAACTCTTTGAAAAGTTTTTTAAGTCCGGTTGCGAGGTCTAAATATTTAGTATGAATCATAGTTCTAATATTTTTAGAATCCATTTTCTATATTCCGTGCTCCAGATACTAGAATAAATATCTGACGGGATAAAACCATCTCTATCAAGATGACAGATCCATTTTTTATTCTGTACTTTCAATAGGATCAATTAAAACAAGCCACACACTCATATTCCGGAAATACAGAAACAAAGAAATTCCACGATCAAACTACCAAATCAAAATGGAATAGGTTAACAAACAATAAGAAACCTAAATGCTTAACTTTCCTTTCTATTGAAAAACAAATTATTCGATTCTTGTGAATCTAATTCATAGAAATTCCGTCCAGTAAAATGGACGAATTATAAATCTCCAAAATAATAGATAGAAATATCGCAAATAGAGCCATTGCAACACCCATCAAAGGAGTAGTTCCCCACCCCGGAGCTACTTTACCATATTCTGAATTTAATGGTTTCAATAAATCCCCTACAACAGTTCGTCTTGGACCAGATCTAGAATTATCCTCAACGGTTTGCGTAGCCATAAATATTCTTTTTTATTCATTTAGATCTGTTGACTTTGTATACCATTCCGCTGTAAATATAAGGATCTTATCCTATAGATCTATTGTGATCTTGAAACTTTAGAATTATAATAATGGAAACAGCAACCCTAATTGCCATCTCTATTTCTGGTTTACTTGTAAGTTTTACTGGGTATGCCTTATATACCGCCTTTGGGCAACCCTCGCAACAACTAAGAGATCCGTTTGAAGAACATGGGGACTAGTTAAAGTAATGAGCCCCCCATATTGGGGGCTCATTACTTCAATTAAGATAATATAATAAAAAATTATTTAACCTTTTTTCGTCGGAACTTTAGGGGGTTCTCTAAAAAAGATAGCGAAAAAAATAATTCCTAAAGTCGAAACTAAGAGGAATGTATAAACCAATGCTTCCATAGATTTGATCGTGGTTTACAATTATAGCTTTCATACCTGTTTATTGGGGCTCATTTCGCAACAAAAAAAATAATAAAAAGAGTAAATGCAATGATTGAAATAAAGATTTATCTAGTTCTCTATGTGAAATTCAAAATCATAAAAAAAATAGAAAAAGAACAAAAGAATGTTAAACTACCTGTCTTTTTGTAGTTGGATCTCCAAGTTTTTGGAATGCTCCAAATTCTACCTGAGCATCTAAATCTGGGTCGATACCAGCAAAAACATCTCTGAACAAAGTTCTAGCACCATGCCAAATGTGCCCGAAAAAGAATAGCAGAGCAAATGAAGCATGTCCAAAAGTAAACCAACCCCTCGGACTGCTACGAAAAACACCATCTGATTTCAAAGTAGCACGATCTAATTCAAAAATTTCACCCAATTGAGCACGTCTAGCATATTTTTTCACAGTAGCGGGATCGCTATAACTGACTCCATTAAGCTCGCCACCATAGAACTCAACAGTTACACCTACTTGTTCGACACTATATTTCGATTCTGCCCTTCGAAAAGGAACATCGGCCCTAACAATTCCGTCTCCGTCTACCAAAACAACAGGAAATGTTTCAAAAAAGGTAGGCATACGACGTACAAAAAGCTCATGCCCCTCTTTATCTCGAAAGACCGGATGTCCTAACCAACCGACGGCTATTCCATCTCCATTGTCCATTGAACCTGCTCTAAATAACCCCCCTTTTGCTGGATTATTTCCGATGTAATCATAAAAAGCTAATTTTTCGGGAATTTTAGACCAAGTTTCTGATACACTTTGATTTTCGGCTAGTCCAGCACCAACTCTTCGATATATTTCTTGCTGGAAGTATCCCTGATCCCATTGATAACGAGTAGGACCAAATAATTCAATGGGGGTTGTTGCTGAACCATACCACATAGTTCCAGCAACGACAAAAGCTGCAAAAAAGACAGCAGCAATACTGCTGGAAAGGACAGTTTCAATATTTCCCATACGTAATCCTTTATATAGACGTTGGGGTGGACGCACACTAAGATGGAAAAGGCCCGCTAATATGCCCAACGTTCCTGCTGCAATATGATGAGAAGCTATCCCCCCCGGAACAAAAGGATCAAAACCTTCCACGCCCCACGCGGGATTTACAGATTGTATCCTTCCAGTTAGTCCATAAGGATCGGACACCCATATTCCAGGACCATACAATCCTGTTACATGAAATGCGCCAAAACCAAAACAAGCCACCCCTGCAAGAAATAAATGAATTCCAAAAATTTTGGGCAAATCCAAAGAAGGTTTTCCAGTACGTTCATCACAAAAGATTTCTAGATCCCAATAAACCCAATGCCAAATAGCCGCTAAAAAGCACAAGCCCGAAAACACAATATGTGCTCCGGCCACACCTTCGTAACTCCAAATACCCGGATTCGTTATAGTTCCTCCTGTGATATTCCAACCGCCCCACGAATTGGTTATTCCTAAACGAGTCATAAAAGGTATAACGAACATACCCTGTCTCCACATTGGGTCAAGAACAGGGTCAGAGGGATCAAAAACTGCTAATTCATATAGAGCCATCGAACCGGCCCAACCAGCAACCAGAGCTGTGTGCATTATATGAACAGAAAGCAAACGGCCTGGATCATTTAATACAACAGTATGAACACGATACCAAGGTAAACCCATGAAAATACCCCTTATATCAACAAAAAATAGACACTATGTAACTTTATTGCACTAGAAAAATTTATATTATGGACTCTAGCCTTTCATTAGATTTTCTCGTAAAATGGAAGAATCATATTTGTAGAAATAAAAAGAAACAGATTTATTCTATACCCGATAAGTAACAATACGCAATGGTGGCGAGACGAGAGGGGTTGACAATTTTATCTATGAATATTTAAATAAGTAAATGAAGACATATTCGCTTATCACCCCAATGACCCATTCGTAACAACTTTACTTTATTTAGTATTCCTTTTTTTATCTTTAGTATTCCTAAAAAAAAAAATACAATATAAAAAAAGTAAATCATTTTTAACACGATAAGCTAATTCTTACGTTTCCACACTAAAGTTAGATATATGATTTTATTATTTCTCCATTTTATGCCCATTGGTGTTCCAAAAGTACCCTTTCGAAGCCCTGGGGAAGAAGATGCATCTTGGGTTGATATATAGTGCGACTTGTCAGATATAGTAGGTCATATGGGATTTACCCGTTTTCTCCCCCGATCGAGATATCCTCTCTTTCACCCCTAAAAGAAGAATGATTGAATCATAAAAAATTTGGAGCGTGAAGTGTAATGAAGTACAATTCTATCGATTTTTTTATTTTTAGAGGGGGTATCCAGATTATTACTCGAAATTATGAATAATTTATGGTTGGCTTCATTGAACCAATAAAATAAAGTACCCAGGCTCTGTTTAGAAAAAACCAATTGGTAATATATCTACGATCACCACTTCTATCATATCCATATATTTTACAGAAAACATTAAATAAGAAATTCAGAAAAGGAAGAAGTTATAACAAAAATACATAGTATTGTAATATTTGTCCTATATGTGCAAATCCAAATCGGGCAGATCTTTACTCAGAGTAGAAAAGAAACCTAAAAGAATTGAAAAAGTCCATTCAGAAACAAGAAAATTACATTGTGATTGGGCTTCGATCTCAATGAAAGCAATACATCAATGAGAAGATAGTTCAATAAATTGAGTATATTATTCTTTTTTTCTTTAAAAGTTCCATTATGAAAAGAGAAAGAGGTTTAAAATCGACACATTGATTCCTTTTTTGCTTATATGATTTTTGGTGAACTGTATGCATTAAAAGGTGCATGTACGGCTCTTAAGGAAAAAAATTTAATCCTAATCAATCGACTTTATCGAGAAAGATTACTTTTTTTAGGTCAAGAGATTGATAGTGAAATATCGAATCAACTTCTTAGTCTTATGGTATATCTTAGTATAGAGGAAGAGAATAAAGATTTGTATCTGTTTATAAATTCTCCGGGGGGGTGGGTAATACCCGGAATAGCTATTTATGATACTATGCAATTTGTACAACCAGATGTACAGACAATATGTATGGGATTAGCCGCTTCAATGGGATCCTTTCTTTTGGCAGGAGGAGAAATTACCAAACGTTTAGCATTCCCTCACGCTTGGCGCCAATGATTCTTTTATTTGAGAATATATATAAAGACTATACCTTCGCCATAAAAACATTTTATAAGTAATAATAGCATGGTATTTTGAATTCCATATGCAAATTTTTGTTTTTTAAATCATTCGATTATATATAGAAAGAGTAGTATGAAAAAGAGGGTATTTACAATTTTATCTGATCTATCAGGAACCTTGTTTAATTTTAGTGTCACAGACTTTTTTGTTTTTTTTCATACCAGAAAAATTTTAACAATTTTTATTTTAATTAGAAGAAAACATAACATATGAAAAAAAAAAGAAACTTTCGGATTGTTGAATAACAAAATGATATAAAAAACAACGGAACCATCGTAGTATTTTTAAATAGATTCAAAAAAAAAATAAAAAAGAAAGTTGGTTATTGTATTGTTTATTATTTAAGTATCTGGATCCAAAAGACCCGGTAGATTTTGTACTTCTTTTTTCTTTGATGAAAAAATAAAAAAATTCGTAAACGTTGAAAAAAATTCATCGAAGAAAATACTCTATCCATAGTAGAGGAAAAAAATGAATTGCATGGATGGAAAAGCCGTATGCATCAATACGCAGAAAATGCTTGTACGGTTATTGAATATTATTTTTGCTCATTTATTTCTTTTCTTATTTGTATTTATCCCTTTTACCTTTATTTGGGAATAAGGACAATCTTTACCAATATAGGAGAAATCATTATCAAAATATTTATCAAGATAAGGGAAATACTTATTGAGTTATAAAATCAGGGTAATGATCCACCAACCCGCTAGTTCTTTTTATGAGGCACAAACGGGAGAATTTATCTTGGAAGCGGAAGAGCTACTGAAAATACGTGAAATTATCACAAGGGTTTATGTACAAAGAACGGGCAAACCTTTATGGGTTATATCCGAAGACATGGAAAGGGATGTTTTTATGTCAGCAGCAGAAGCCCAAGCTCACGGAATTGTAGATCTTGTAGCCGTTGAATAAAAAACCGGTGGCAAGGATTATTCTAAAAAATATAGGATTTGAAATTTCATTTTTTAATCTTCTTACTTTCATTTTAATATAATATCTCTATTAGTTAATCTATTAATAGAATATAAGTAATATAGAATCTAAGTAATTCACGGTTAGGATAGATCTAAACCTGCTCATTATATATATATATATATTACGACTTACCATGCCAACTATGAAACAACTTATTAGAAACACAAGACAGCCAATCCGAAACGTCACAAAATCCCCAGCTCTTCGGGGATGCCCTCAGCGCCGAGGAACGTGTACCAGGGTGTATGTGCGACTCGTTCAGATCATATACTAAGAAGAAAAAACCTATTTCATTTTTTCAGTATTGTTGATCGGTTAAGATAGTGTGAATGTAATTTTCCCATTCAGACTATCTTAACTTATATATATACATTCTTTACATTCTTATATCTTGTATCAAATTTATGGTTTCGATTGGTGCAAACCCAATAGTCTTAATTTACAATTTAAGATGAGAAGGACTTTCCCATCGGTAACAAAACAAATATAAAGTTACCCGTTAAGCGGAGAAAATACTATTTCAATTAAAGATAAAGTATGTCCTTAATGAATTAATTTTTATGGATTTTGTAAGAACGGAATAAGAGGGTCAGCTACCCAGCAAATTTTCATAATTAAATACCGTTACTGTATAACTAGATTTCGTTGTGAAAAAATCTACTTACTAAATATTGGATGGGTAGAGCCAAAGAGTGTGAACTGTACAAGTTAACAATAACATAAATGAATATAAAATGAAAAGAAAAAAGGCTCCGGTGTATAGAGAGGACCTGCCCGTTTCTAAAAAAAAATCATAGAAACGATGGAACCCACCATTTTTTTATATATGTTCTATTTCATTTACTATTCCTATGTTTTTTGATATCTAGTATCAATACAATTTATTATTTTGAGATTCAATATTTATATTTAGAAAAAAAATATAAAAAAATCGTGGTTGGGGAGGTTATAGTAGCAAGAGCCATTGGAATTTTTTTTTATACATTGGAAGAATCCATTTTTGTTATTAATAGACTAGGAAGAAGAAAAGAATAACTGAAAAATCAAATAGTTATTCATCAAAGTTTCAATTATTCAATGACCAGAATTAAACGAGGATATATAGCTCGGAAACGGAGGACAAAAATTCGTTTATTTACATCAAGCTTTCGCGGAGCTCATTCAAGACTTACTCGAACTATTACTCAACAGAAAATTAAAGCTTTGGTTTCAGCTCATCGGGATAGAGATAGGAAAAAAAGAGATTTTCGTGGTTTATGGATTAGTCGAATAAATGCAGTAATTCGCGGGAATCCGAAAGTATATTATATTTATAGTAATTTAATATATAGTCTATACACGAGGCAATTGCTTCTTAATCGTAAAATAGTTGCACAAATAGCTATATTAAAAGAGAATTGTCTTTTTATGATTGCCAATGATATCATAAAAACTCAAAATCCCATTAGACTTGACTCCGGGAAGGTATAGAATAGAAATTGGTTTCTTTTAATAGCTTTATCATATGATAAAAATTCATATGATAAAGCTATCAAAATAAACAACCACGCTTAATAAAAAAAAAAATTCTTTGTTACCGATTATCTTTTTGCTTACAACATAAAAAAAAACCAACTTGAATTGTCGTAATTTTCGAACAAAACATTAATCCATGTTTAATTCAAATCTAAATTCAAAATTGGATTTCGAATTATTAATTTCTATATTTTTTTTTTCTTAAAGTAGTAGTTCTAGCGGTCGACTCGCTTTTTTCAAATTGTTTTTCATTATTAAGAAAAGGTAACGAAGATAAAATACGAGCTTGTTTTATAGCAATTGTTATTAATCGTTGTTGTTTTAAGGTCAATCTATTTACGCGTCTGGATAAGATTTTTCCTTGTTCACTAATAAATCGACTAATTAAACCCATGTTTTTATAATCAATTCGGTCCCCCGATTGGATCGGGGGCAAACGCCTACGAAAAGATCGCTTGGATTTAATAAAGAGTCGCTTAGATTTTTCCATGGTTTATTTATCCCTATTCCAAAAATCACATTTATTACAAGAAATACAATAAAGGATTTGTTTTTTTATTCTTACTTTTTTAATATATATTGTTATATAATGATATTTGTATATAATTCAACTGTAAATTATAGAATACAGATAGATCTATCTATATAGATACGAAAAATAGATCATTTTACATGTTAAGTTCTTTGGTTCGAAGGGTAACACACAAGCGATCAATTTGCTCTATTTCTTTATTTCTGCGTGAATTATATGTTTGCAACAACGGGGACAGAATTTTCTCAATTCCAATCGACTAGGCGTATTGTGTCGATTCTTTTTAGTGATATATCTAGAAATACCCATTGATTCCTTATTAACACTCTTTTTATCACAACCGGTACATTCCAAAATAACAATTACTCGGATATCTTTACCTTTGGCCATGAACCTCCCTTGGGTTTTTAATTCACTTAACTCTTTTCTTTTCGGATTCGAATCTAAGAAAAAAACGAAAATAGAAATTAATAATTCGAAATCCAATTTTGAAGGATTTCCTTCCGATTAAGATTAATATAGTACAAAAAGAATACAATGATCTCGAACTAGATTTCGTTTCGAATTGCAATTGTATTGCAATATAGTATTTTAGTTTTTTTAATTAAGTATTTTTTATGATATTGTTGCCCCCACTCTATCCATTTAAATTTCTGCTTTCACTCTATTATTAATAGAAATGGAATTGAATTATTAATTCAATTCCATTGAAGCCTGGACGAGATCCCGAGTTTCACTCCGAATTTCAATGAGGCCAAATTAACCCTTATTCTTTATCTTTCGTAACTTATTCTATTCCAATTCTAAAAAAAAAGAAGAAATAAAAGACGAAATAAAGAAGAGGAGATTAATTACATATATTTAATACTTAATTGGATCTAGAATCTTCTTCACCCCTTCCCGTGTCAATAACTAGAATGAAAAAAAGGGGAATATCAACGCATCTGGAAAAAAACGATTGATCTCTATCAAGAGACCCGCCAAAGCCCCGAACCATAGAGTACTTACTACTGGTGCCACGGAAAGATATGTTTTTAGATCTCGCATTTCAAATCCTCCTTTTTAAGTATTTTTTCTATATATAATTTATTTGAATTTAATATTCTTTTTTCTTATTCTAAAGAATATTAGTTATATTTCTTTAGAATCTTTTTTTTCTTTTTCATATTCTATTGTATACTATGTATATTATAGTATAGGAAACTGAAAAAAATGGCAGAAAAATAGATATATATATATTATATCTATATATCAACAGAGAAAAATGTGGAAAACAAGACAAAGATTCTTTACAATAACACTAGAAACAAACGGAAAAGGGATGTAGCGCAGCTTGGTAGCGCGTTTGTTTTGGGTACAAAATGTCACGGGTTCAAATCCTGTCATCCCTATCCCTAATTATTACTTATCATATGATATTCCGTATTATATCATATTCCGTATTATATATTGATTATATGAGATGAACAATAAAACGGGACCAATTCAAGACGAATTCCAATTGGACATACATACCGAATATCTATATGTATATATATTGATATAGTATATACATGCAAAATGGATTTGGATCATATAAAATAATTTATGAAAACAAAGCGCTCTTAGTTCAGTTCGGTAGAACGCGGGTCTCCAAAACCCGATGTCGTAGGTTCAAATCCTACAGAGCGTGATGGTTCAAATCCTACAGAACGCGATTCTAGTATTGTTCGAATAATATAATAATTACACTGAAATAATTGAACATTAAAAAGTCTTCATTTTATCCTTGTAGATTAGGATTAAAACAAAAGAAATAGGGAATCTGCAAAAAAAGAGACATTAATTAATCAAAGATCCAACTGATCACCTCGTCGGTATTGTAAATATGCAGTTACAAATAATCCAGCCAAAGTAATGGGAATTAAACCTAACACGATTCCAAATAGAAAAACTTCAATCATTTTTATTTGTTCGAAAGGTAAAAAGAAAGGTAATATCTATCCTTAACCATTAATCTGTATTGATCATGAATCTCAACGACCGAGAATTGTAAATTGACACAGTAAGGAACTATAGAATGTCTTATCTCAAAATGAACTATTCCTCTCAAAATTACAAATCAAATAAGTCGTATTTTACTCAGACCAATAAATAGAGATGAGGTTATAATTAAAACCGCTAGTAAAAAACCGAAATAACTAGTTATAGTGAGCATATAGAAGCTAAATGAAATATGTTCTTTTTATACATATGTTTATAAAGCACTTCCCTAAATTTCCATTTTTGAGAGAAAAAAAAAGATAAGAAAAAATACTACTTGAAAGATACAATTGAAAATAGGAGATTCATCAATAAATTATTACAGACGAATAAAAAGAAATATAGTAACATAATTTAGAAATAAATTCATCATCTGTGACATCTACCCATCCTGTGATTCCAAATCAACAGACTTATTAATCAACTCATGAATTGAGTAAACTAATCTAATAAAAATCTTTCGTATTATTCTATATATATTATTATTCTAGAATAAAATTCTATTTCTATTAGAAAGCAAAATGAATATTAAAAAAAAAAGAATAATAACTTTGTTATTTCAATTTATTTAACTTTGAATTAATATAGAAAGAAAAAAATAGAAAGAAGAAAATAGAAAAAATATCTTCAACAACCACAAAAAGTATATTTATAGATTTGGCATCTAATTGAATTATAGAAATCTAAAATCTCCTTTATGAATTCTAAGAAACCAATTTCTCGTATTCCGATTTTAATTGATCCTCAGTTTCTAGTCTGAAACTAATAATGTGAAATGTGAAGAACCTTCATTTTATACTATTACTATAAAAATGGACTATAAAAAAAATTTTATACGCTCAAACTTTGAAAAATTTTCTATCAGATTTTTGAATACATGGAGACAATCAATGAAGAAAGAACGTATCTAGTACTAGATTTCGCCACTGATTGTGAAATTTCATTGCTCTGTTAGAAGAAGGATAGCTATACTGATTCGGTATACTCAAAAGACACCGTTGGTACAAAATGGACGATCTAACAAGGATTACATTTCAGTAAATTTCGACTTACTGATCTCGTCTTTTATGGAATCGATCCCCCTTTTGACTGTACAAGAATATGTGGAGTTCAACATGTCTGGAAGCACAGGAGAACGTTCTTTTGCTGATATTATTACCAGTATCCGATACTGGATTATTCATAGCATTACTATACCCTCCCTATTCATTGCAGGTTGGTTATTTGTCAGCACGGGTCTAGCT